TAGTGTCATGTCTTCTTTGTTATATCTCCCCTTATCTTACGAAAAATATAAAACTCCAGAGTATGTCTTTCCACGGGTCGAAGCAAGAAAAAAGCATTTGGAATTTTTTCTATCTTTTTCTGTTAGAATTATAAAATTCTAAAACGATTGAATTTCCTATTTTTTTTCTTTAAATTTAATACAATATGAAAAAAAATAAAAGAAGGATACTGGAAATAAAAGTATTTTTCCCGTATCCATTCTCCACGACGCGGTCGGAACAAAAATATCGGATACAGTAATATATAAATGTTTGGTACATTAAGCTGCGATCTGATAGATATACATCTAAATAGATAAATCTTACTATAAATCTTATCTAGATAGAAATGAACCTTGATAAAGATAAAAGTCTGTAATCAAAGAAGGGCTCTTATGTTGTGACTTGGAATAAAAGTTTATCTATGGAGGAACGAAATAACTATTTCTTCCTATGGAATATCTAGGAACAATAAGATTGAATTGGAAATATCGACAAATTCTTGCGGAGCCAAAAAAATAAAAAAGAAAAAGGGGTTAACTTGTTCCAATTTTGTCTCTCTATCGAATTTTAATATCAGAATAGCGGATATAGTCATGATTCAATGGGTCAGGTCCACTTAATTTTTCTTTTGTTGATTTATAATCTTTACAATGCATTTGATTAGCAAAACGGAAAAAAGGAAAGTTTGGTGATTCCAGAGACGACTTATCATCCTACTGAATTAGAATTTACTGAAAAAATAAACTCCTATATGTTCAACTTTATACCTATTCACTAAACTCCTATACTCTAATAAATTCTAATTTAGTAGGATGATAACCTATTTTTTTATTATACCGCGGGTTACTTTTTACTTTGTTTGTTCTATTTGTTCTATTTAAAATTTCTCAATTCTTGCTTCAAATATGAATACTACGGCTGTAGTTTTATGAAAAAGCCAAAGCCCCTTATCGGATTTGAACCGATGACTTACGCCTTACCATGGCGTTACTCTACCGCTGAGTTAAAAGGGCCCTTTTGATTCAATTACTGAATTAGTAACTCTATGGATAAAACGGATCCATGTACATATATTATATATTTAAGTATATATACATAAGTCCATGCAGTACCTTCATAGTGGCTAGTGGCTTATTCTTGAATAATAAAATTGATTTATCTAGCAAGTCTAGCAATGAATTGTTTCAAAACCGATCAAAAAAAAATTCGTTTGATTGATACATGTACACCTATCTATTCGACATAGATATAGATTCAAGAAATTTAATCGAAAAATGTGATGAATAGATTCTACTTGTTCCCGAACGAACTTCTTATAGGAATAGAAAAATTTTTCGAGAACTTCTTGATCCCTCTTCTCTTATTTTTTGTTTCTTAATTTCCGTAGTGGGAGCCCCCTTTTCTTTTTATTTTCTGACGCACCACTCCCCGAAAGAATCCTACCTTCCGTATTATTTCTATATATATATCATAGCCCTTATTAATATTATTCTATTTTTATTAATTTCTATTATTAATAAAATAGAATACTGTTTTCATATTCATTTTATAAATTATTAATTTGATTCGTTATTGTATATACATATAGAATATATAAAATGAATTATGAATCAAAAATTTGTATGAAATTTTCATTTTAAATGATGAAAAACGGAAAGATGATGGATGTACTTATTGAATCTGTCGACTTTATTGACAATATTAAGAACCTATTCTTACAATGAGTAACGATGTAGGATGTTGGGTAAATATGCCCCCATCGTCTAGTGGTTTAGGACATCTCTCTTTCAAGGAGGCAACGGGGATTCGACTTCCCCTGGGGGTAGGGTACTACACTACAAAGGGAAGTTTTTTATATCATGTATTACGAATAAACCCCCAATGGGCTCTTCTTGGGTCTGGGTCGATGCCCGAGCGGTTAATGGGGACGGACTGTAAATTCGTTGGCAATATGTCTACGCTGGTTCAAATCCAGCTCGGCCCAACAATTCTCCAATATACCCCGAGATGGTATAACCCCCCTGTCCTTCAGAAATATCCGATACGTAGGAATAAGAATAAAAAGAATCAAAATTTTTGCTAGATCCCTTCTTTTTATTTCCCTGGGATTGTAGTTCAATTGGTCAGAGCACCGCCCTGTCAAGGCGGAAGCTGCGGGTTCGAGCCCCGTCAGTCCCGACAGATTCAATAAGTACATCAATCATCTTTCCCTTTTCTGTCAACAAGGGAACAGGAATAAAAATTTCATTCCCGAGGGGGTTATTTTTTCTTTCCCTTTTCGTTTCGCCATTCTCATTAAACAAAAAAAAATAGGGGAATTTTAGTTAATTCAACTAGTACTGGTTGGTAGTAGTATGTAAATTGGTATAATTGCTGGGAGCACGATAGTCAGTATTCCAAGAGATAATGAATCCGCTTTTTCGATGGAATAGAGGACTCTATGTTTCCCAAGCGCACATACAAAAATGGAATTCCTTT